GTACGAAACTTAACAGTATACCACTTCTACGAATAGCTCTTAATGCTGCATCTCGTCCGAGGCCAGGACCCTTTATCATGACTTCTGCTCGTTGCATCCCTTGATCCACTACTGCACGAATAGCGGTTCCTGCTGCGGTTTGGGCAGCAAACGGCGTCCCTCTTCGTGTACCCCTGAATCCACAAGTGCCGGCGGAGGACCAAGAAATAACCCGACCCCGTACATCCGTCACAGTCACAATGGTATTGTTGAAACTTGCTTGAACATGAATAACTCCTTTTGGTATTCTACGTGTATTCTTACGTGAGCCAATACGTCCATTCCTACGAGAACTGGTTTTTGTTTTTGTTATAGTTTTGGCCATATTTTATTATCTCATAAATATAAGTCAAAGATATATGGATATCTCCATTTCATGTCAAAATAGATCCTTTTTTATACATCGGGTCTTTAGAAAGTTCTTTTTTATTGACTTTAAGTTTCATTTATATTTATTAACTTTTCGAAAGATTATCCCTGTCTTTGTTTATGTCTAGGGTTGGAACAAATTACCATAATTCGTCCTCGTCTACGGATCAGTCGACATTTTTCACAAATTTTACGAACAGAGGCTCTTATTTTCATCGTTGTCATTCCTAAACTTAATTCCGAATATACTTATTGGAAGAAAATAAATTTCTTTCAATTTGAACCCTAGCGATCTCTATAAAAGGAATGTTGAAGTTTAAAAAACTACCTAATAGTTCTAATCTTTGTTGCGGAGTCTATAAATTATACGTCCTCTAGTGGAATCATAACGACTTACTTCAATTTTGACTCTATCCCCCGGTAGTATACGTATAAAACTGCGCCGAATCCTTCCAGAAATATAACCTAGAATGAAATCTTCATTATCTAAACGAACCCGAAACATACCATTTGGAAGTGATTCAGTAATTAAACCTTCATGAATCCATTTTTGTTCTTTCATTCCATGCAAAACCTCCTTAAATTAAAGTATCAACTAATTGATGTAGGAGGAGTGAGATTAAAAAAAAACCCGTCCTTTCTCTTTTTCTTTTTTTTTTTTTTTCACAAAACAAAAAATAAGTTTCGAAAAAAATTCGGATATCAGAAAGATTACCATATATAACACAAAATTTCTCCGCCGATGCCTTCTAGCCGAGCCTCTCGGTCTGTCATTATACCTCGAGAAGTAGAAAGTATTACAATTCCCATTCCGCCTAAAATTCTAGGAATTTGTTGATAGTTAGAATAGATTCGTAGACCCGGTCGACTTATTCGTTTTAAATTTAAACTAGTTCTATGGAGCCCTTTTCTATGTCGTAGGGTTAAAACCAAAAAATATTTGTCGCTTTCGCGATGTTTCCTGGCGTTTTCAAGAAAACCTTCTCGTAAAAGTATTTTAATAATGTTTTTGGTGATATTAGTAAAAGGTATTCGAATCGTTCCTTTTCTATTCATAGCAGCATTTCGTAGAGAGTTTATTATGTCAGCAAGAGTGTCCCTACCCATGATAAACTAAAATTTTTGTTGCCTCTCATTTTTTATATTGACATGCTCTTTGGTCTTTTTTTTTAATATATGCGTCAGACACACAAAATTTACTAATTAATTTCATCTATTTCATAATAGGTTTCCTTCAAATTGTATACTATAACTATATCGCAGACTCTTCTTCTATCTTATAATACCTCGGGTGCTAGTGAAACTATTTTAGTGAAATTTAACTGTCTCAATTCCCGGGTGATCGCACCAAAAATTCGAGTTCCTTTCGGATTTCCTTCTTGATCAATGACAACTGCAGCATTGTCATCATATCGTATTATCATGCCATTGTCGCGTTTGAATTCTTTACAAGTACGCACAATTACAGCTCTGATCACTTCTGATTTTTCTAGGGATGTATTTGGTAATGCTTCCTTGATCACAGCAACAATAACGTCACCAATTTCAGCATATCGTCGATTACTAGTCCCTATGATTCGAATACACATCAATTCTCGGGCCCCGCTGTTATCCGCCACATTCAAATGAGTCTGAGGTTGAATCATTTTTTTTTTATCTATTCTTGCAATACAGCCAAAAGGCGAAGTAAAAAAAAAGAGATATTGTTTGTCCAAAAAAAAATAAATTTGCAATTGTTTTTTTATCCCAAAAAAACTTTTTCTTGGGTTTGGGTGGGTTCTACATTTCTATACCGAAATAATGAATTGAGTTCGTATAGGCATTTTTGAAGCCGCTATTGAAATAGCTTTTTGAGCTATATTTTCTCCTACTCCGTCCATTTCATAAAGTATTCTACCCGGTTTAACGACAGCTACCCAATATTCAGGAGATCCTTTCCCAGAACCCATACGTGTTTCTATAGGTCTTACCGTAACTGGTTTGTCTGGAAATAAACGTACCCATATTTTTCCACCGCGGCGGACATTTCGTGTCATTGCCCGCCGACCTGCTTCTATTTGTCTAGATGTAATCCACGCGGGTTCAAGTGCCTGAAGAGCATATCTACCGAAAGAAATATGATTACCTCGATAAGATATTCCTTTCATTCTTCCTCTATGTTGTTTACGGAATCTGGTTCTTTTGGGGTTATAGTTGATGATTCTTTCTCACTTTCACCTCTACTCCAGAACCGGACATGAGAGTTTCTTCTCATCCGGCTCCTTGCGAATAAAAGGATTAAAAAAAAAAAGATATATTGATGAATAATATACCGAATCATGAGATCCTTTTAAATTTCATTCATCTAATCTCTTAGAAATTTTTCTATCTTATTTTGTTTTGCTATATAACTAAACACGTCTCCTATATTATTTAGAAGGTAATAAATATTTATATATAATATAGTTATATAATAGAGATAGGGACATTTTCTTATAATGAATCTTTATTTTGGCTTTTTCGATTTTAATTATCATATCAGATTTAGATCGATCAGAATTTGAAAAGAAAGATACAATAAAACTGAAAAACTTTCGCAGGCGAATATTTACTCATTCTATAGTTATTCTAGTTGTAGGACTAGTCATGAACTTTCCTTTGAGGATACACTGGATTGTTCTCCGTCTGGTTTGCTTCGCCATCCCACCCAATGAATTCTACGCCTTCATAGGTTTCGTCGTTCCCATCACTTCTCAATTAATGGTTAGGTTTTAATTTTACAATGGAGTCTCTAATTAAATTTGTTCTTGAGTCAATTTTCTCAGTCTTTATTGGCTCGGGACTCTTGATTTTTTTTTTTTTCTTTTTTTGTTCTCTGAATGGATTCATTTAATTATGGATCAATCAGTATTGATGCTTTTTTACACTGCCTTTTTTTGTTTTAGTAGATGACGCATAGACCTTACATATTATATATTGGAATCATATCTCATTTCATTGAGATTCATTTTCTCTCTTTATCTCATCTTTCCATTTATCTAGATACTTTTTTTTTACAATTTAGAATCAGTAATCAGATTTCTTTTTTTTTTTTTTAGAAAATAAAAATTTCAGTTGCTCCAATGATATGACCAATGTATTATATCTTGACTGGTTCTTTTGATCGAGATAATGTGAAGCGATGAGTTAGTTATTCGTTCTATACTTCTTAGTTTTACTTATGGATTCAATTATTATTATTTTAATATGGGCCGGTACCCTCTTTTTATTTGAACCCTAAAAATAAAAAATCAACGAGTCACACACTAAGCATGGCAATTATATCAAGATGAAATAAGATGAAATTTTCAATCGCATTTTTATTCAACCCTATAGAATAGAATTTCGAATTGAGAATGGAATCTCGAATTGCTAGAATTGCTCATTTTTTATAAAACGACTTAAAAAGTTTGTTATTTTCTGTTCTGGGTTACAACATAAAAATCAAAACAAGTCAAGTAAAGGTTTATTATTCCTCGTCTCCAAATATCCAAATTTTGATTCCCAATACCCCATAAAGAGTTTGAACAGTATAGGAACAATAATCGATTTTAGCTCGAATTGTTTGTAGAGGAACTCTACCTTCTCTGATCCAGTCAACACGTGCAATTTCTTTTCCGTTGATACGCCCTGCAATTTGTACTTGAATTCCTTTTGTATTCGTCTGTTCAGCTAATTCAATAGCTTTTTTCATTGCTTTACGACATGAAACTCGGTTTTTTAATTGTCCGGCTAGAAATTCTGCAAGAATAGTAGGATGTCCATAAGGATTTGCAATCCTTGTAATAGCAATGTTGAGTTTTCGGTTCATACAATTTAATTCTTTTTGTAACTTCCTCTGTAATTCTTCGATTCTTCGAGTCCTACTCTCCATTAATAACTTCGGGAATCCTATATATATTAGGACTTGAATCAGATCAATTCTTTTTTGAATCTCTATACGTGCAATTCCCTCAACACCGGAAGATATTTTTATGTTTTGTTGTACATAGTTTTTGATAAAGTTTCGTATTTTGCGATCTTCTTGCAGACTTTCGGAATAATTTGTTGGTTGTACAAACCAAAGAGAATGATGACCCTGGGTTGTGCCAAGTCTGAAACCAAGTGGATTTATTTTTTGTCCCATAATCCCCCACTAATATACATATCATGACACATCCTATATTTTTTATTTTTTCTTTATTAGTTCTTTATCCAGTCCGGTTTTGGTAAGTATATGCTATATTCTATTTTTTTTTTTCATAGTCTTCATATATCGTTATAGTTTTTATATTCTTCATATTCATTTAAAGATATATCTTTCAATACAATAGTTATATGACAAGTGCGTCGTTTTATCGGATAACTTCGTCCTCGAGCTCGAGGTTTAAATTTTTTCAGAGTTCCACCCTCGTTGACTTCAGCTTTGCTAATGATTAAGTTTGATTTCTTGGACTCAATATTGTGACTTGCATTTGCTGCTGCAGAATAAACCAATTTAAAAACGGGATAACATATTTCAAAAGGCATGAGTTCGAGTATCCTAAGTGTTTCCTCGTAAAAATGTCCGCGAATCTGATCAATTACTATTTTCG